AATTAACTACTAACCCATCTGGAAAACCTAACCAGATAGGAAAGGGTAGTGGTATGATTCCACCAGGCGAGAAGGCCACCAAAACGTGCCTATACCAGTGTCGGTTATATTGAGGATGGAAATCCCTAGCCAAAGACGAATACCGCCTGTAGCCAGCCTCTTTAAGCCTCAAAGAGACCTGAAGGGAAGAACATCCTAATTTCAACACAGGCATAAGAGCCACGCTGAATCGAGTGGACCAAATCATTTTCAACAACAAAGGAGATAACTCTCTGTCGTGAATGCGAAATTTCTTCGCAAACTCAAGTCCACCACAATCCGATGTCAACGTTTTCGCCAAAGAGATTTGAACCCCGAGACGATTCATGACGTCACGATAGACCCTCGCGACTTCCGCATCCCCGATAACGATATCATCACCGAGGAGAGCGAAAGACTTTACCTGGATAAACCTTTTCCGCGCAATACCACACAATAACGTGATGGGAAAGCGCGAAGAGAGACCAAGAAGAAAGGTAACCTAAAGGTTGCCCCGCATTGAAAGAAACTCATTTTGGGCCCACGCGCCTATTACTAAACACAGGAGCAGAAAAGACATTTGTCCCAAGACCAGAAAGAACCCCAGCCATTGCGACTTCATAATTCCATATACATGAAACTATGATACTCTGCACATTAAGCGGGAAGCGATCGGTCGCAGAAGATAAATCGTAACTAAACAATTTCTCAATACGACGTAATCGCTCCAGAGGCTTTATGCAGATGAAAAGTCCCATCCATAGATGGATAGGGATGAGCTTAAGAACCTCCATACACCAATCATGAGCAGGTCGCAATAAAGCCTGTTTAAGGCCGTTGGGAATAGCGAAAATCCGCACCTTCCCAGCGCCTTTCCTCCTTGAACCCCAACCTACCTACAGGATACTCTGCCAGTAGCTCGTCATCCGTCCTAGGACCACCTTTTCGCACAACCTCCATGCAAAACTTAACATAGAGGTTAAAGCGGCGGCGGCACGACAGTAAATCGATTCGACGGAATCTACATGTTGATATAGACTCCATGCAAAAGATGAAAAGTCGGGAGAGCATTCACCCTTCTGAGGGAATACCCCCTAGGAAAAGATAAATAACAAAACAAAGGCAGAATGTATCGAGAGGCCCACTCTTTGCATTCGGCTGAAAATGGCCATAGTCTAGAGTTCTTACTCGGGCTCGGGCTGTTACCATCAGCACCAAGCAAAGAAGCCTTATCCCACAGGGAGACTGCGAAGAGCTCCCAAAGCAATCGGTGGAAGGGAGTTTTCTTAGCTCCCGCCGAATGCAGAATCCTTAACAGGTGACGATGACCATTGCGGTAGCCACCGAAGTCCAAGATTCATAAGGAATCTTAAGAGCCGGGGGGACATACCTTTCAACCAAATCTAGACATACCTGTATAAGATCATTAAATAGATCTTCAGGGACAGAGGACGGTCTCTTCACGATAGAATCGTACCCAAATCGTCCTTTCTTTCTAACAAGAATCAACTTGGATAACGAAAACATCGAAAGAAAAAAGCGAACCAGTTGATCCGCAGTTTCGTCCCTCCTACTTATCATCTAACGATGAAAAGAAGGAATACACCTAGGAATGCCAGAGCGGTTAAGTGAGACCGGAAAAGGTAATATACAAAGCGGTGCCGAGCCACCCCATCTTCCGTTTGATATCACAAACCCAACAGGCGAAAAGGTAAGTGGCAATGCAACGTTCTTTAGTTAAGCAACCGAAGAGGCTGGACCTTTGTTATCAGTCCAGCTATACGCCCAGCCTTCGTCCCTGCGCTTGAGCCTCCAAAGAAAAAGACACTGAGCACCGTTCCAAAATCTTAAAAAGAGAACGAGAATGACTGAAAGTTTCTTTCATAGTCATCTTTTCTTTCATTTTTTGAAAGGTGAGCAGTAAGCAGCAGAATCTCGCCCTATTCGGGAAGATTGTCTCCTCCGGAGGGGGTAGCGCTCCGGTTAGCTAAACCGGAACTCGTCGCACATATAGGTTTGGAACCCTAGTAGCAGCCGGGACATAGCCCTATTTAGTAAGGCGATAAGTGGAGCCGGTTGACCTGGAATCTGTTTACCAAGTTAAGCCAACACGAGTAGTTTAACAGCCATATCCGTTCGTTAGAGATCCCATGTAAAAAAAAAGCCCACGCGAAGGGAAAGGAAATGGGTTTATATTTATATAAGGGGGTGGGGTAAGGTCCCTCAGGCCAAGTCCGTCAAAGGCTCTCCTTTGTTATATAAGGCTCGAATAATGCGCTCATCCGCTGTCGGCTAATCCTACCCAGCGAGAAAATGGAAGTGCGCGCTAACGCGCCCTTTTTTAGTAAACCTTTCGCGCAGCTCTTTCAACTGCCGCCTAATCTCCCAACAAGTTGCTGGTTTCAATTTCAATATCCATCATGTTTGAATAGAAGTATAATAGGAGTCTAAATAATAAGTAGGGATTTGGATAAAGGGATGG